TTCTAGCTATATACGAAATTCTTGATTAATAATAAGATAAGTAAATTTTGGGGGGAACTCCATATAATCGATTTATTGAATCGGTTATTATTCTTGACTAGCATAAAAGAGATAAAAACCGGAGATTTTCTGTGATTAGTTGATACTTAAAATATATAATTCAAGTAGGCAAATCGAAAAAAAGATGGTTGAATCAAAATAATTCCTTTTTAAGTTCTATTTCTTTCAGAGGGTAATATGAATGTTCTATTATGTTCTATCAAAACACTAAAAGGTTTATACGATATATCCGGTGTGGAAGTAGGCCAACATTTCTATTGGCAAATAGGAAGTTTCCAAGTCCATGCCCAAGTACTTATTACTTCTTGGGTCGTAATTGCTATTTTATTAGGTTCAGCCATTATAGCTGTTCGTAATCCACAAACCATTCCTACTGACGGTCAGAATTTCTTTGAATATGTCCTTGAATTCATTCGAGACGTGAGCAAAACTCAAATTGGAGAAGAATATGGTCCATGGGTTCCCTTTATTGGAACTATGTTTCTATTTATTTTTGTTTCAAATTGGTCAGGGGCTCTTTTACCCTGGAAACTTATCCAGTTACCTCACGGAGAGTTAGCCGCACCCACAAATGATATAAACACGACCGTTGCTTTAGCTTTACTCACGTCAGTAGCCTATTTTTATGCGGGCCTTACAAAAAAGGGGTTGGGTTATTTCGGTAAATATATTCAACCAACCCCAATCCTTTTACCTATTAACATTTTAGAAGATTTCACAAAACCGTTATCGCTTAGTTTTCGACTTTTCGGAAATATTTTAGCTGATGAATTAGTAGTTGTTGTTCTTGTTTCTTTAGTACCTTTAGTAGTTCCTATACCTGTCATGTTCCTTGGATTATTTACAAGCGGTATTCAAGCTCTTATTTTTGCAACCCTAGCTGCGGCTTATATAGGCGAGTCCATGGAAGGTCATCATTGATTAGTTTCCGACGCAGTTTTTTTTAGCTTAGCCTGACGCAATGTATGCGCCGTTTAAGGTAATCCACTTAGGGAAGATAAATATAAGGTATAAATAAAGATATAAACGATCTAGAGTAATTGTAAAAAAGGTACGATATTTTTGAGTTGTAAAAAAAACAAATGGATTGGTTTGCGTAGGAAGGGGGGGTCGAGCTAGGTGTATATAATCTAATCGCTATAAGACAACTCTTGTGAATCTTTCGAAGAATGATTCGAGAATCCCGATGACTTTAAGATACAATATTTGGTTTACGGTTTGGGGGAAAAACATGTATATGTGATATTAGACATTAACTAGGTATATATGAACTAAAGATATATCTAATTTGTCTTACTATTGTGAATTTAGATAGGGATTTCAATAGAAGCCTTTCCGTTTCGTCTGTTATTGTGAATTGAATATTGGTTGATTGTATCATTAACTATTTCTTTATTTTTGTTTTGGCACGAGGAAAACTTATCATGAATCCACTGATTTCTGCCGCTTCCGTTATTGCTGCTGGATTGGCTGTCGGGCTTGCTTCTATTGGACCTGGGGTTGGTCAAGGTACTGCTGCGGGACAGGCTGTAGAAGGGATCGCGAGACAACCAGAGGCGGAAGGAAAAATACGGGGTACTTTATTGCTTAGTCTAGCTTTCATGGAAGCTTTAACAATTTATGGGCTGGTTGTAGCATTAGCTCTTTTATTTGCGAATCCTTTTGTTTAATCCTAAAAACACATATTTTTGTTTATTTCCGTGGATTTGCTGCTCTTGTTTTTTTCAAATTCTTTTAATATTTAACTTCTACAATTAAATTACTACAATTAAATTACTTAGGAACAACAACCCACGGAAATCGCCGGTTTGAGGATGAGGATACAACTCATTTTTTCCTTTACCTTCTTAGTCCAATGGACGAACTTTTTTTAGGAAGTATTGCAATTGTATTGTAACAAACGAGGTATTTCGCAACTGACCCGTATAAGACCTGGTACCTAATTCGAATCGAATAAGTATCAGGCTTATTGGAAATTTCCAATTGAAAAAAATCCATTAAAACCCATTTCTAAATCAATATATTTTTTGACTCAATTTAGTATTTTCTATTTAGAAATAGGGAAATTCATAATAAAAGAATATAAATAGTCTATCTATAACTATAAGAAAGCATAACTATAAGAAAGAGGAGATCGTATGAAAAATGTAACCGATTCTTTCCTTTCCTTGGGTTATTGGCCATCCGCCGGAAGTTTCGGGTTTAATACTGATATTTTTGCAACCAATCTAATAAATCTAAGCGTAGTGCTTGGTGTGTTGATTTTTTTTGGAAGGGGGGTGTTAAGTGATTTATTAGATAATCGAAAACAGAGGATCTTGAAGACTATTCAAAATTCAGAAGAATTACGCGAGGGGGCCCTAAACCAGTTAGAAAAAGCCCGGGCCCGCTTACGGAAAGTAGAAATAGAAGCGAATCAGTTTCGAATGACTGGATACTC